GAGATCATGCACCTTTCTTTCCTAGTTATAAGGGAAAAAGGTACAGCTGGTTGGATCCAGCTTATTCTTGAAATAAACAACTCACACACACTCCCTTTCCAAAAAAGATCAATACACCAATGACTACACTTAGATTTATTGGATTTGTTGCTAAAATATCGGTATTAAATCCGAAACTCCCGGCAGACGGCCAGTGGCCCAAAGAAACGAAAGAATCGGTTACATTTTTCATATAATCTCCTCTTATAGATAGACTAAAAAATCGATCAGAGTTATTTTTTGTATCACTTTGCTCCTCTTGTTTTGAAATCGAGTTATAGTTATAAAGGATGAACTACCCCTTGATTGTTGCAACACCTGATAAAAAGAATTCCCCTTGGACTACAAACGGGAAGGATGAAAGTGAGTCGGTATACTAATTCCTCATCTGCAAATCAGCCCTTCCCGTAGGTTATTTTCTCAACGAATAAGGAATTGTAGGAGTTAAATTTTGTAGGAGTGAAATTTTATTAATCTAATTTGAAACGACAAGTCCAAGGAAATCAAATTCAATTTTTCCTATTTGTAAGATTAAACAAAAGGATTTGCAAATAAAAGTGCTAATGCTACAACCAATCCATAAATCGTTAAAGCTTCCATAAAAGCTAGACTAAGCAATAGAGTACCTCGTATTTTTCCCTCTGCCTCGGGCTGTCTCGCGATACCCTCTACGGCTTGACCCGCAGCAGTCCCTTGACCAACTCCAGGTCCAATAGAAGCAAGCCCTACAGCTAATCCAGCAGCAATAACGGAAGCGGCAGAAACCAGTGGATTCATGATAAGTTCCTCGTACCAACAAAAAGAAATGGTTAATGATACAATCAACCAACAAATTAGGACTTAATTATTCTATCGATAGAATTTATCTAGTCGAAATAACAATAAACTTTGAATTAAAGATTTGAGTAATAATATTATTGAACCATCAGAACTAATTCAACGTCTCTTATTTTCGTTTCTATTCACAGAGTTTTTATGAATTCATAGAACTTTCGTTCTTCCATTTCTTGGTTCCGAACTGTTATTTAAATTCTTACATTCTTTCTTGATTTTATCTGTTTCTTGAGCCAATTCACAGCCACAGCGATATGAAAGGACTTCTATTGGAACCCACACATAGTAGTGGCCCAAATGGAATAGATCTTTAATTGATATATAACTAGTCAATATCTAATATCACATATACATGTCTTTCTTCAATAATGGAAACCCAACCGGATTTAAGAATCAATCGATTTTTTATTTTTAAGGAATCCTTTTTTTTTTTTTCAACCCTCTAATATCGTAATTTTTGATTTTTTTGTTCTTAATTTGATCTATTCCTTAATATATTGCTATTCCTTAAACAAATCATCTTGAGCCGCACATACATTGCTTTGCGCTAAGCTAAAAAAAAATATTTCAATGATGACCCTCCATGGATTCACCTATATAAGCCGCGGCTAAAGTTGCAAAAATAAGAGCTTGAATCCCACTTGTAAATAATCCAAGGAACATTACAGGTATAGGAATCACTAAAGGTACTAAAGAAACAAGCACAACAACTACTAATTCATCCGCTAAGATATTCCCGAAAAGTCGAAAACTAAGTGATAAAGGCTTTGTGAAATCTTCTAAGATGTTAATGGGTAAAAGGATTGGGGTTGGTTGAATATATTTCCCAAAATAACTTAATCCCTTTTTTGAAAGACCCGCATAGAAATATGCCACTGATGTGAGTAAAGCCAAAGCAACAGTAGTATTTATATCATTCGTGGGTGCGGCTAACTCTCCATGAGGTAATTCTATGATTTTCCAAGGTAAAAGAGCTCCTGACCAATTCGAAACAAAAATAAATAGAAACATAGTTCCAATAAAAGGAACCCAAGGGCCATATTCTTCTCCAATTTGAGTTTTACTGACATCGCGAATGAATTCAAGAACATACTCGAAGAAATTCTGACCCCCAGTTGGGATGGTTTGTGGGTTCCGAATAGCTATAGTAGTTGAACCTAATAAGATAGCAATTACAACCCACGAAGTAATAAGTACTTGTCCATGGACTTGGAACCCCCCTACTTGCCAATAGAAATGTTGGCCTACTTCTACACCAGATATATCGTATAACCCTTTTAGTGTGTTAATGGAACATGATAGCACATTCATACTGCCCTCTGAAAAAAATAAAACTTTAAACAAAATTATTTTGATTCAACTACCTTTTTGTCTACTTGCATTAGATATTACGAATACCAACTAATATTTTTCATACTAACCAATTCCATAATATTCCCAGTTATTTTTATCTATTTTTAGAAATTCATAAATAATCCAAAAATCTATCGTATTTTTGAAGTCAAAGTTTTTTATCTTATTAATCAAGGATTTATTATATAGCTAGAACGACCCTCACAAATGGCGAATACTAATTTGTTAAGAATTAAGCGAATCGAAGATATAGCGTCATCATTCGCTGGAATCG